TTGTTTGATTCCAAATTCAGAGCAATGCCTATTGTACCCTCTTCAAATTCTACTAATTCCCCTGCCATTACTTCATCAAGACCATGAATACGAGCAATGCCATCGCCTACTTGAAGTACGGTGCCGGTATTCACAATCGTGACTTCTCGATTATATTGTTCAATACGTTCACGGATAATATTACTAATTTCGTCGGCTCGAATGGTTACCATTAGTGTCTCTTAATTCTTTTTCGGAAACAAAGGGAGAAAAAAAAAAAAAAAAATAATGCCTACAGTAAAAGGGCTAATCAGTTATTTCTTTCATGGCCCCGAGCATGCCAATATTAGCACTGATGGTGCGTAAATGTAACTCGCTGTTCGAACAACTATTCAGAGTTCCTAGAGCTCCTTGTAAGGCTTGTTGGAAAACTCGCTGTCGGACCTGATTAATTGCTCTTTGTTGTTCAAAATGAATGGTTTCATTTTTGTAATTTTCTAATCGTTCCAAATTCTCATAAGTGGCATTAATCAAATTCTGTTTTTCTCGTTCTATCTCAGAGTATCCATTCACTCGAAACTCATCTGCTTCCATTTCTACTTTCCGTAAGCGAGCCCGGGCTTTTTCGAGCTGCTCAATAGCTCCTCCGCGTAGTTCTTCTGAATTTCGAATAGTACTCAGAATCCTCTGTTTTCGATTATCTAATAAATCACTTAATGAAAGTAGATTATTTTCCCATTCATTTCACAACTTCACTTCCATGATCTCTTCCCGAACCAAACATGAATCTTTCGATTCATTTGGCTCTCACGCTCAGTTACTTATGTTATGGGCATTCCCATATCTTTTAATGTAATGAGCCTACCCTCTCTTCTCTGTTCGTATTCCAAGATATGGAAACTGATACAAGACCAGAATATTCAGAGGACTCTTCCGACCAGACAAAAAAAATCTGTAATTGTCAGCAAAGTTGTTTTTTTTTCTTCAAATCCAAAAAATTCTTCTTATTTTATACATAGGTCGTCGATTCAGCATTGGATAAAAAAAGGGCGAGACACCCATTTTTCCAGTAAATGGTTCAAATCATTTTATCGATATGAGTGTTCTATATCGGATAAATTGCCAACTATTCATTTTGAAACCATCTCCGTACTAACGTAGTGGTAGAAAGATTACCATGTTGTGCCTGGACTTCAGGCGGTTTAGCTTTAACCATGTTAATGGTCCCACATTATTGGTTGATAGAGAATCAAAGTTGATTTACCAATGAGTCACGAAATGCTATGGTTCTTACATATGATTTCTTAATTTATTCAGAAGTAATTCGTCGAGATCGTGCACCTTTCTTCCCTATTTATAAATAAAAAAAAAAAGAAAGTGCAGCCGGTTGGATCCAGCCTATTCTTGAAATACACAACTCGCACACACTCCCTTTCCAAAAAAGATCAATACACCAAGCACTACACTTAGATTTATTAGATTTGTTGCTAAAATATCGGTATTCAACCCGAAACTCCCGGCGGATGGCCAGTAACCCAAGGAAACGAAAGAATCGGTTACATTTTTCATATGCTCTCCTCTTATAGATAGGACTAACAAAATCGAACAGAGTTCTTTTTGTATCACTTCGTCCCGTTTTTTTATTATTGATTTCTTTTTTTTATTAATTGACTTATTTTAAATATGAATATATTCATTTCATTTGAAATCATTTTCAAATTTCAAAAATGGATTCTTTATTATTATTTTATTTCAATTGAAGTTCCCAATAAGATACTTATTAGGTCCCCGGTTTCATGTCAATTGCGAAATACCTGCAACGCTTCCTAAAAGTCAAAAGGGGTTTCCATTAAATTAAGGACGGGAAGTGAGAAAGCGAGTGGATCTACTAATTCCTCATCCTCAAATCAGACCTTCCCCGGAGTATTGTCTCAACGAAGAAGTGGAGTGAAGTTTTGATATAATTCGAAGAAGCAAGCGGTAAGTCGACAGCAATAAAATAAGAAAAGAAGTACGTATTTTCACGTTTATAGAATAGGATTAAACAAAAGGATTCGCAAATAAAAGCGCTAATGCCACGACCAGTCCGTAAATTGTTAAAGCTTCCATAAAAGCCAGACTAAGCAATAAAGTACCTCGTATTTTACCCTCTGCTTCTGGTTGTCTCGCGATACCTTCTACGGCTTGGCCCGCAGCAGTACCTTGACCAACTCCAGGTCCAATAGAAGCAAGCCCTACGGCCAATCCAGCAGCAATAACGGAAGCGGCAGAAATCAGTGGATTCATGGTAAGTTCCTCGCACCAAAATAAAGAAATGGTTAATGATACAATCAACCAATGAATTATTACTTATTATTTTATTCCATCACTAAGATCCACCCGGTCAAAGTAACTAAGAACTCCGAATTGAAGTGATAATATACTGAATCATCAGAACTACTTCGATATCTCGTTTTTAGTTCCTATCCATGGAGTCTTTGGAAATCCATACGGTTCTAGTTCTTCCATTTCTTTGTTCCGA